GAAAGCTTAAGACGCGAGGTCTTAGCCTCTTTCTTTTCGTTCTACCCTCTTCTACATAGCTGTATAGGAATCTTCTATCTTTCATACTAGTTATTTCTATCAAAGAAGACGGCAAGCTTTTGACAATGAAGTTGCATGACCTTAGAAACCAGCCCTTCGAGCCGCTTCGCAACCTTGTTTTTGCTACGGAGAAGTAGGCGCCAAAGGCGTTTTGATCCCTCTTTCTTTCAGAACGGGGTGCTCATAAAACGAGAGAAAGAAATTGACAATTGTAAACGAAATTTGCCCTATTGACAAAGCCCCGCGATAAGTGCATGCTTTCACTCTGCCCAGACCAAAACTGCTAAAGAGATTCGCCTGTCGGATAATAGTTCTGAGATTGATTCCTCTAATTCTGACAAGGCTAAAGCTAAGAATGCGAGGAAATCTCTGAAGGACATCCCCAACCCCCACCAATTTGGCAAGTTCTTCTAAGGATTCTGGTGGTTCTAAGTATAAGGCAGCATATAGAATTATGGAGAAAGTTGTTGCTTCCCCTGCAGCTCAAGTGGACTTTACTGATGTGCAAGGGAAAGTCAAAGAGGGGCTCTGTGAGCAGTCTTCCTCCTCCTTATGGATTGCTCTCCGTGCTATTGAATTGATGTCCCAGGTCCCAAGTTCCATTGATGAGGCAGATTGGTGACTCGAATGGAAGCAGTTCAAGTTACTGAGACTGTGGATGAAGCCTCTTATTCTTTGGAGGCTATGAATCTTGCTTCATTGGTTCCAACGGACCCTAAGGTTTTTCCTCTTCTCTCTTTGGGTTGTTGAGGGTGCTGGAAGAAGGGATGCTTTGCTTGCCATCAAAGATTTCGGTAGATTGAATCATGTTGACATTCTAGTAATTCTTGAACCTAGAATTAGTGGTAGGAGAGCTAAAAGGCTAATTGCTGAGATTGCTTTCTCTAAGGCTGGAGTTTCTGATGCCACTGCGGGGTATTTGGAATCTGTGGGATAATAATAAGGTTTATATTGAAATTAGACAGTGTCTTGAGCAATCCATTACTATGTGCGTTACTTGCAAGGCTTGGATGTTTAGTGCTGGCAAGCCTTGTCATTAGAAGAGGCTTGAATTGTGGCAATCCGCATTGCAAGCTCTCATAACTTGCCTTGGCTTCTTGCTGGGTACTTTAATGACATCCTTTTCTCACATGAGAAGTCTGGAAGATCCGTTGACACGAAATCTGTTTTCCCGCGTGAAACGTCTTTTCACCCCTTGCTTTTTTTGAAACCAAATCCATTTTCCCGTGATTTTCAATACAAAATTGGTAGATGTAAGAGGTAAAACCTCGTACTTTTGATGAAAGAATTGGTGGTACTCTTGATTCAAAAAGTAGAAGAAGCAAGGCACGAGGGAGTTTACTTGCTCGACCATAGGTAGTTTACTTGCTTAGTGTGAGGTTGCGAAGCAAAAGATATTTTAGGCATTGGAGGATTTTTCTTTTTCTCTTTTCCTTTGTCTTTGGCTACTGGGGGTTGACGTTCGGGTAGTGTCTTCCCTTTTCTGAGTTGCATCTGGTCTACCATCTTAGGCTCTTCTTCTTATTCTGGTAAGTGAAGCTCTTCGAGTTGCTCCCGAAGCCAACCATGTTACAGGTGCTGGGTCCTGCTCGTGAAGGATCCTTGTAGAAATTTTGAGCAAGGACAATGTTCCCCTTATTTTTTCTGGACCCACGACTAAAAAGTGTTGCAGATCTCGCCGTGGTAAGGGCAGTCATTTAGATTGTCCGTCATGTCTGCCTGTTCAGGGACGGTGATTGGGGGAAGTTCTAGTCGAGCCCAATTCCTAGAGCATGGGCATCTAATTATTCCAGAAAAGACTAAATCAATCTATTTTGGGGTTCTGGACCCCTGGCCGGAGGAGAGTTCGTATATCTGGAAGCTTTCTTTTGCTGACTGGGACAAGGTGGGCCGAAAGCTCATGGGGAACCAGGATTCTGATAGTTTAGACCAAAGGTATCGCCTGAAATCGGGAATCCGCTTGGAAAATGCAGGAGGAGGTGGAGGCCCTTTATTGGAGCCTGGCCCTGCAGCTCAACCTGGGAAGTGCTATAATCAAGGTAGAAACCTCGCTGTCAACTGGATGCCCTAGCCCAGCGACAAAAGACTTGCATGCGGAGCTCAAGAAAACAAGAAAAAAAGTGAATAGAAAAGAGACAGGCGCAAAATACGCATCAGTAATGAGGGATGGGACGGCAGTTATTGAACACAGCCCCAAATCAACTTGACTGAGAGAGTCCGTTATAACTTCTCGGTGTAGGGACGCATCCGTGTGTACTTCAAATCACCGACGCGGTTAAACCAAACCATTTCAAGCGCTCCCATATACAATCCAGTTCTACATCTTAGCGCTGAACTAATGAATAGAAATTGAGCTTCACTTCGGAATGGCATCATTTTTTAAAAGTTCTAGCGTTGACAAGAGATGAGCTAAAGAGGTGGCCGGGCAGTTGACCAGACCCTACCACATACAGACAGCAAGCAAGAGCTGTGCCGGCTTATCCGGAAAATGAAATTATTGTCACCCCCAATGCTACTACCTCTTTGCGGAATGCTTGATCAAGAAAAGCAAGCAAAGAAGCAGCGGGATACGGAATATGAAGGGGCTGGGGGTAGAGCCAATAACCAATTGAAGAGTTACAGACTACAGTATAAAGCCCTCAATCATGCTCTTGCCAATGACATACATAGATTGTATATACTTTCTAGATTAAGGCAAATTCTGCGCTCCACGAAAAAACATCGGGGGTTCTTCCTGGACTTAAGGAAGGCAAAACGAAAAGTGCCCCTATGACTCTGGTTCTAGTGAAAGCGATGAAAGTATAGCTGTGCTCCAGTTTTTCGGGTAAAGGTTATACGGCGGTCAAGGCGACCTTATTAAAGATAACATTCGGGACATAAAAGCCTATGGTAATCTCGTCCTTAGTTGCCGAATCTAATGGAGGTTTCAATCCGACGGATCAACCGTAATTTGAAGGTAAAACGGGGGGATGGGAACTCCTACTCTGACTATTGTTGGTTGCGATCTCTAAGCGGGATTTTCAGTCATCTATCCCCTGAAGAACGAGTGTTAAGCGAGTGAAGTGCCCCATAAGCTATAAGGGCGAGCTATATGTTTAAATTCCGTGAGCCGCGATTGAACTGAACGTTCCAAGTGCATCCAGCAGGAATCGAACCTACGAATTTTCGCCCCGGTTGGTATAGGTTGGGCGCTTTAACCATTCAGCCATGGATGCAAAGAGACTCAGCGAGTGAACTAGGTTTTGCTATTCCTTCTCGAGCTTCTATTTCTTCCGTTAAAGGAGATTCGGGAAAAGATGGAATAGGAAGACGTGTTTCCAGAACAAACAAGATACGGGTTGAGAAGGGGGAGTTAGCAAAGTTAGACAAGATTGGAATGGGCATAGGAACATGTATTGATGTACCAGATCGGCTAATGCTCCCAGGTTGATGCGATGTATTCCACCAGTTGACTGAAGACTTTATTATTGGTATATCGATCGGTCCAGCACGGATTGAAATAGAAGCCGGTTCGACAGGAAGCTTTTGAAAACGCAGTGCACCCAGGTAAATAAGGAACGAGATGAATACAGAGGTTAAACGAGCATCCCACACCCAAAAGGTGCCCCACATAGGTCTTCCCCGAAACCCCCCAGTAACTAAGGTAAACAACGTAAAAAAGGCACCAATTTCTGTACCGGTTCCGGAAGAGCGAAGAAAAAGGGGATGTTTTGTTAATAGGAAAAAGAAAGTGCTTATAGCCGTAGCGATATAAACAAGAATACTCATCCGAGCCGCAGGAACATGTACATACGGAATACGAGAATTTCCACCTTGTTGAAGATCTAGTGGTGCTACCCGAAGACTTAAATGAATAGCCATCGCTGTTAAGAACAACCGAGATCCAATGATAATTTGCGCGTAGCTTCTGGTCTTTGACATCAAAAAATAAGGTCGTAATAACGAAACGGACATGCGAGAATTTGGTCCTAGCTAGTGGAACAAGAAAGACATGGATCTATATTCAATACGCAATCAAAGGGTTTCCCCTGCTTTGTTTTCGCTCCGCTCGTGCGCGGCACTCCTTGCTCGCGGAGCGGCATACCGAAAAAAGAAAGGTTTTGGAAGAAAAAAAAGTGGATTCCCTTTTGTGACCAAGAGCCCATCCTTGATCCAAGCCGAGTTTTGCATTCCTTAGCTTGGTGCAAAAGGCTTCTCGCGGGTCTTTTTTCAAGCCCATCTCGAATACGATGCGGTAGGGTACTCGTGACCCTGCTGGTGGCTGCCACTGCCTCACACTTAAATGCCGCCAGCTCTGTCTTCCTACTTAAGGCATCCGCGACCTGGTTGGTCCGTCCCTCTAGCACCATATCAATCAAACTTGGCAAGTTTGTCTTGCTTGCCATCGTCCCGCGTGAGTTTTTTCTGGGTCAGGAAGTCACTCGTCGCCACATTATCCGTCTTGACCACAAATCGTGACCCGCCTACACGTTCTCAAGTAGTGCACTATTGCTGTCATCTCCTTCTCTTGGACCACGCCTTTCGGTCTCATTGAGCTTTCGGCTCTCATATGCTACTGAGTTACCTTATTATACTAGCACACCGCCTATGGTGACGCATCCGTGTGTACTTCAAATGGCTTAGTGTGATCTGGCAACTGCAATACGGGGTCATCAATCAATGCCTGCTTTAGGTCCTAAAAAGCTCTTTTACACTCTTCCGATCAGTGCAGTGCGTCCGTACGTCCTTCTTTAGGATATTTTTGAGTTGAGCAGCCCTCTTCGAGTAACTTACGATGAATCTTCGGTAATAGTTCACGAGCCCTAAAAAAGATCTTAGCTCACTCACCTTAGTAGGTGCTTGCCACTCCTCGATGGCTCTGATGCCCATCCAATGCCCGGATCTCCATCTGTCCAACGGAGCATTTATCTTTCTTTACATAGAGGTGATTCTTCCTTAATACCTTAAAAACGGTCCGGAGGTGGCTAACGTGGTAGTTTAACGGATAGCTATAGCCCACGATCAAAGTATACCACCAGTCGTCTAAGTACGGGTGGAATAGCTCATTGTGTAGGGTGCAGAACGTGGCGGGGGCATTGGTGAGTTCAAAAGGCATAACCAAATAAAGCGCCCCTTTATTAGTAAGGTTGCTTGCTTGTCACACAGGTCGTCTTTCTTTCAGAACCTTCCGCGATACGCATTTGGTAGTAGCCCAACCGTAGATCCTACTTCGAGAAGTATCTCGCGCTGGGCGAAGAAGTCCGCAATCAAAGTGGACACTTGTTCTTGATGGTTAGGTTACCTTGTTGAGCGCCTGATAATCAATGCACAAACAAGGCTACCGCTTCTTCTGGAATAAATAAAACAGGGGCCCCCGTCCTCCCCCCTAGGAAAACCCGCCTTTTCCCGCCCTTTTTTTTCTGGTTTATTTTTATGGCAAGAAAGAATCTTGTCTTCAATAGAACACCAAACTATCGGCCATTTTTGCCTCAGCTTGCAAACTCCTTTGATTGGGCAAGTCAAGTTGTTTGTTCAAACTTCGGCTAAGGAATAAAAACCTTAATATAACCGAAACAGGTATAGGCACGTTTTTGTGGCCTTCTCACCTGGTGGAATCATACCACTACTGTTTCCTATCTGGTTAGGTTTTCCAGATGGGTTAGTAGTTAATTGCTATCACCTTGGTATGGTGCGGTATTTTCTTTTGGAGTCGTGTCGTCCAGATGACAAGTATTTGTTGTCTGTGCGGGATGATTTGGAGCGTAAGCTCACTGAAGAAGGGCATAGCACCTTGTAGAGAGTCATGCTCAGATATTGGGTGGAATCTCTCGTACGATATGTCCGGTGGTATGAGGAAGCCTGTTGTGATTTCACTTTACCTTTGGAACAACTATTAGATCCACCTGCGGTTTGTCTACGTCCTGATCGGAAAGACCTTTTAAGTAAGTTTCACAAATATGGTCTGATGTTCAGATGTTATGACTAAATCCGTCAGCGTCGCTGTCCGCTACCTTTAATGGGCAGCGCTGTACGATTGAATGTTGAAGTTGTGCAATCTCGTCTTTGGTTAAGGGCCAACTCTTGGTTGGAGTTGGTTTAACGGACCGAAGAGTGCCACTACGATAAGTTTCATTATGTAAATACCGAAAAAAACTTGTCGTGGGAGCAGCCAAAAAAGAAGAGACATGAATTCATTGAACAACAAAGAAAGAAATATTGTAAGTAAAAAGAAAGACAAAACAATATAATATAGGCACTACTTCTAAGATAGAATAACAATAACAAGAATTGCTTAAGTAACTCAGCGCTTCAAACCCGATAACGCCTTTCTTTCACTAAATATGCTGTTCCATACTATTATGAAAGGCTAAAGGCGCCTGGCGCGCCGTACTCTTTCTTTATCAGGGAGATGCTCCCCAATGAGCAGGTGTGGAAGCTATGAAATTAGATCGACCGTAATGGAAGCGGCCAATTCGCGATAGACGAGTGGGTAAGTGTCACGTGAGTAGGGGTATCGTGGAAGAAGTAGGTTCGACTCCCATAGTCCCAATGTGGCGAAAAAGACTGATCTGGCCTCATGTCAACTAAAAATTTTTTATACCGTATGACTTGTTTTCAGAAAGTGTTCCAGTGTATTCATCCAAACTAGATCCATGATAAAGTTATGGATACGTCCACAAAACCGGAAGTCTTTCGATCCCATGCAGTCAATGCCAATGGGTGTGCTTAAGAGCTGGTGGCAACCAAATACCTTTCACACCTAACCCGGGCTTTTGCCAACAACCTTTCTTTTTTTTGGGGGGCAATTAACTAACAACTAATCTTGGCCTAACAAGACCTCTAACATCCTCATCTAAGCAAGATAAAATGCAATGAGGTTACGAAGTAAATCTGTGCAGACCCAAACCCAATGAGTGACCAAAGTGCGCAAGACCATCTGCAGCAAAGTTACACTCCCTGTAAACATGCTGAATATTACAAACCCAATCTTCATGCCAAAGTCTCTTGCATTCTGACAACAGACCAGCAAGAGGGTGAGAATCTTCCCACTGGCCATTTATGATATGAGATTCACCACAAGAGCAGAGTCAACTTCAGCAATGAGATGGGGAATGTTGAGCTCCCAAGCAATCTTAAGACCAAAATAGAAGGCCCAAAGTTCTGCAACAAGAATCTCACCAACACCAAGATTCACAGTAAAACCAGAGATCAAGTCCCGACCAGCATTTCTAATAAGCCCACCACCAGTAGTCGTCCGGCCGAAAAACGGCTTCATCTTGTCGTATTGATCATTGGTCGAGTGTAGTAGTTTAGGGAAGTCGCATGTCAGATGGGAACCTGCATGTAGACCGATTTCATGTAGCGGTAGACTAGCTCAGTGCAATGGTAAACTAGCCTACCACTAAATTGAGCTAATATATACTATTGTATGAAGTTGATTGACATTAATGTATTGATGCA